TTTTTTTCTAAAGTTCTTTCTAAATAATCTAAATAAAAAAAAAGATGAAATCCAATGGATTTCAAATTTATACCAAATGATTTTATATTTCTAGAATGTCTAATATATGTTTTATGTCTTCTATGCGAAAATGTTTCATTTTCAGAAAGTCGTCTTGACTTTTATTTAAAAGGTCCAATAGGGTATGTATATTGGACCTTTTGAGGCAATTATAAATCCTAGGAGGCAATTCTGATTGGTCTATAAAAATAGATTTCAATGCTATTTCTTTTTTATTTTTCTTTAGTTTAGTCAATCTATCATGAAAAGTAAAGAGGGGTAAAGTAACCTTGTGTTGATTGTTTTCTAAATGTAATTTATCTTCTTCCGCATGTAAAAAGGGAATAAATAATTCAATCAAATTCCGTGAGGCTTCATGAAGTGCTTCTTTAGGAGTTAAACTTCCATTTGTCCATATTTCGAGAAAAAGTATCTCTTGTTTTTCATTCCCATTTACATAAGAATGAATACTATGGTTTGCATTTCGAACAGGCATGAATACAGCGTCTATAGGATAACTTCCGTCTTGAGAGTTATTTGGTGTTTTTATACGGTATCCGCGATTCCTCTCGATTTGTAATTCAATACACAAATTAATTGGTTCCGTTAGGTTAGCTATGTGCTGTGTATTAGCAACAATTTCCACAGAAGGTGGTAAGATGATGTCTTGAGCAGTTACAGATCGGGGACCCTTGACACAAATAGACGCGCTACGAATTCCATACAGATTACTTCTCAATACAATTTCTTTCAAATTCATTAAAATTTCATCTACCGATTCTTGAATACCTACTATGGTAGAATATTCATGTGGTATTTTCTCAGATTTTGCGCGTGTGATACATGTTCCTTCTATTTCTCCAAGCAAAGCTCTTCGCATTGCAATGCCTATTGTATCGGCTTGACCTTTCATAAGTGGAGACAGAATAAAGCGTCCATAATATAGACGCTTACTATCTGCTCTTGATTCAACACACTTCCATTGTAGTGTCCGAGTCGATACTATTACTTTCTCTCGAACCATAGTAATATTTTTATTTGATCAAATCATTATATTATTTATTTTATTTCTCTTGAAATGTTTTGTTTATTTTTACACACGCCGTTTTTTAGGGGGCCTACACCCATTATGTGGCATAGGGGTTACATCTCGTATGAAACTTAATATTAAACCACTTCTACGAATCGCCCTTAATGCCGCATCTCTTCCGAGACCGGGGCCTTTTATCATGACTTCTGCTCGTTGCATACCTTGATCCACTACTGTCCGAATAGCATTTCCTGCTGCGGTTTGGGCTGCAAACGGTGTCCCTCTCCTTGTACCCTTGAATCCACAAGTACCAGCGGAGGACCAAGAAATTACCCGACCTCGTACATCTGTAACAGTCACAATGGTATTGTTGAAACTTGCTTGAACATGAATAACGCCCTTTGGTATTCTACGCGCACTCTTACGTAAACCAATACGTCCATTCCTACGTGAACCAATTCTTGGTACAGGTTTTGCCATAGTTTATCATCTCATAAATATAAGTCAGAGATATATGGATATATCCATTTCATGTCAAAACGGATCCTTTCTTTTTTTTGTATATCCGGTACCTTAGAGAGTCTCTTTTATTTTAGAAAGATTATCCTTGTCTTTGTTTATGTCTCGGGTTGGAACAAATTACTATAATTCGTCCCCGTCTACGGATCAGACGACATTTTTCACAAATTTTACGAACAGAGGCCCTTATTTTCATATTTGTCATTCCTTAACTTCATTTTGAATTTACTTATTGGAAGAAAATAAGTTTCTTGAAATTTTGAACTTTCGAATTGTATCCCTTCTAAAGCTAAAGGAATATTGAAGTTGAAAAAAAAAGCAACTAATCGTTTGAATCCTTGTTTTAGAGTCTATAAATTATATGTCCTTTGGTTGAATCATAACGACTTATTAAAATTTTTACTCTATCTTTCAGTAGTATACATATAAAACTACGCGGAATCCTTCCTGTACCATAATCTAGAATCCGATCTTTATTATCTAACCGAATCTTAAATATACCATTCGGAAGTGATTCAGTAATTAAACTTCCAGGAATCCATTTTTCTTCTTTTATTCCAGGTAAAACCTCTTTGAAGTAGTAACTAATGTAGGAGTAGAGTGATATTAGAAACCCGCTCTTTCTCTTTTTTTTCACAAATAAATAGTAAAGTTCCATATCTAAGTTGGATAGAAGAAAGCTTACCATATATAACACAAAATTTCTCCACCAATTCTTTCTAGTCGGGCCTCTCGGTCCGTTATTATACCCCGAGAAGTAGAAAGAATTACAATCCCCATCCCGCCTAAAATTCTAGGAATTCGTTGATAGTTCGAATAGATTCGTAGACCGGGTCGACTGATCCGTTTTAAATTTAAAACGGTTTTATATGGCCCTTTCCTATTCCTTCTATGTCGTAGGGTTAAAACCAAAAAATATTTGTTGCTTTCTTGATGTTTCCTCACGTTTTCAAGAAAACCTTCTCTTAACAGTATTTTAACAAGGTTTTCGGTGATGTTAGTAGATAGTATTCGAACCGTTCCCTTTCTATTCATGTCAGCATTGCGTATAGAAGTTATTATATCAGCAATAGTGTCTTTACCCATGATAAACTAAAATTATTGTTGCCCCCGAATTTTGATATAATCAACATGCTTTTTTTCTTTATATATATATTTCTATTTTTTGAATTGTTAAAGATATATGCGTGAGACAAATCTACTAATTCATTTTATCTATTTTATTCAAATGTTATAACTATATTATAGTCTCATCTTTATTATACTTATAGTACTTCAGGCGCTAATGAAACTATTTTAGTGAAATTTAACTGTCTCAATTCCCGTGCGATCGCACCAAAAATTCTAGTTCCCTTGGGATTTCCTTCTTGATCAATAACAACCGCAGCATTGTCATCATATCGTAGTATCATACCGTTGTCACGTTTGAGTTCTTTACAAGTACGTACAATTACAGCTCTGATCACTTCAGATTTTTCTAAAGGTGTATTTGGTATTGCTTCCTTGATTACAGCAACAATAACGTCACCAATATGGGCATATCGTCGATTACTAGCTCCTATGATTCGAATACACATCAATTTTCGGGCCCCGCTGTTGTCTGCTACATTTAAATGGGTTTGAGGTTGAATCATATCATTTTTTTTATTTGCTCTTTTCATGCAAAGGGGCGAAGTAAAAAAAAGAAATATTGTTTGTCCAAAATAAATAAAAAAAAAGAAACCTACAAGTGTTTTTTTTATTCCAAAGACCTCTTTCCTTTGGTTTTACATTCCTATCCTGAAATAATGAATTGAGTTCGTATAGGCATTTTGGATGCCGCTATTGAAATTGCCTTTCTGGCTACATTTTCTGCTACTCCGTCCATTTCATAAAGTATTCTACCCGGTTTAACGATAGCTACCCAATATTCGGGAGATCCTTTCCCCGAACCCATACGCGTTTCCGCGGGTCTTACTGTAACTGGTTTGTCTGGAAATATGCGTACCCATATTTTTCCACCGCGGCGCACATTTCGTGTCATTGCTCGCCGCCCTGCTTCTATTTGTCTAGATGTGATCCACGCGGGTTCAAGTGCCTGAAGAGCATATCTACCGAAGCAAATACAATTACCTCTATAAGATATTCCTTTCATTCTTCCTCTATGTTGTTTACGGAATCTGGTTCTTTTGGGGTTATAGTTGATGGTTGTTTATCAATTCATTCCATCTCTACTACAGAACCGGACATGAGAGTTTCTTCTCATCCAGCTCCTCGCGAATGAAACAATTATAAAATAATATACATGTATTTAATGAAAAATATACTGAATCGTGGGATTCATCGAGATTTTATCTAATCTATTATTTTATCTAATCCATTATAAATATAAATTTGTATATCTTATTTTCATAATTTCTAATTTTTTTAATTAATTAAACATCTATTCGATTTTTCTATTTATAGTTATAGATAATTATTTTCTAGATTATTTAGAGATAATGTTATAGATAATATAATGTCATTTTGTTATAACGAGTCTTTATTTTGTTTTGTCTTTTTTATTATCATATCGGATCGACCAAAATTTATAAATCCAATAAAATCAAAACTTTCGCGGGCGAATGTTTACTCTTTCAACATCTATTTTAGTTGTAGGGTTATCCCATGACATGACCTTTCAGAATAAAAGGGGATTGGTCCCGGGTTTGTTCCGCCATCCTACCCAGTGAATCATTAGGATTCGTTTTCAATAGAATCTTATGTATCCACAGGTTTCGTCGTTCCCATCGCTTCTAGATTAATGGTTAGGCCTGAATTATACAATACAATGGAGCTCCTAATGAAAATGAAATGTGTTCTTGAGTCAATTTTCTCAGTCTTTATTGACTCGGGGCTCTTGATTTTTTTGTTCTATGAACAAATTCATCTAATTATAGATCAATAAAATTAGTATTGATGCTTTATTACACTATCCTTTATAAGATCACTCATGGACCTTACATATTGGAATCATATAGCATTGCTATTCTTTTTCTCTCTTTCTCTCACCCTTCCCTTTATCCGCATTTTTATTGTTATTGCTTCACAACTTATAATCAGATTTGTTTTTATTTTCTTTTTTTATTATGCAAAAAAACTTTCCGTTGCTACAATGATATAACCAATATATCATATCGTGACCGATTCTTTATATCTAGATAATAGGAAGCGATGAGTTGGTTATTAGTTCTATAGTTTTTAGTTCATACTATGTATGGGCCGGTCCGTTTTTTTGAATCCTAAACCTAAAAAAACCAACGAGTCACACACTAAGCATAGCAATTATCTCAATATCAAAAAATGAATTGAATTTTTATTCAACCTTATAGAATTGCCCATTTTTGTTTTTATTTAACATAAAAAGAATGAAAGAGTTTGTCATTTTTTTTTA